ACATCTCTTTTTTTTAATCGACCTCCTCCTTAATCTCCAGGAGGTCAAATTAAGGTTGCAGTTCAAGTTAGTGAAGTTATTTTATTGTGATTCAACATTAAAAGAACAGAATCACGCTCTGTAGGATTTGAACCTACGACATCGGGTTTTGGAGACCCACGTTCTACCGAACTGAACTAAGAGCGCTTTATTATGATGGGAGATACGGATGTCAAGAAAAGGATTCTTTTTGTACCCCCAATACATCTTGTATGTATAGTATCATAAAATGGTAGATTGTGTCCAATTTTAATCGATCTCAATTGACCCCTCGTTACTGTCCATAGGAGAAGTGATAAGTAGGGATGACAGGATTTGAACCCGTGACATTTTGTACCCAAAACAAACGCGCTACCAAGCTGCGCTACATCCCTTTCATTTGTTGTACAGTGCCCTTGTAGGGAATCCAGGTTTTGTTTTCCACATCACAATTTCCTCTATCTAAATAGAATTTTTTTTTTGCCATTTCTTCTTTTTGGTTTTTTGGTTTCATTCTCATAAAGAATTATATACATACCTAACGTATAAACGTATAAAGGAATGAATATTTATCAGTAGTGCTCAGGAAGGAGGGTTCATCTTTTTCTGTTTTAGGGACAGGTAGATTTCATCTACCGGATCGTTGTATATATCCATTTTGGTTAGAGATTCCCCGTACAAATGATCTTTAACTACATATGCATCTGATCATATATGTATTACAATATACAATAAAGTCAATAAAGTTAAAGAAAAAGAAGGAGGATTTTCAATGCGAGATATAAAAACATATCTCTCCACGGCACCTGTGCTAACTACTCTATGGTTCGGGTCTTTGGCGGGTCTATTGATAGAGATCAATCGTTTATTCCCAGATGCGTTGACATTCCCCTTTTTTTCATTCTAGTTATTGACATGGGAAGGGATCAAGAAGATTAGAGATACAATAAATTCTCTGTGACTAACCCCCCCCTTTTTCGGTTCTTTAGGATAGGAAAGAAAGAGTAAAGAATAAAAGTGGATTGAATCTCATCGAAACTCGGGTTCGGGTTAATATAGGGAGAACAGAAATGGAAATGTGGGTCGAGGGCAGGCTGTTCAAGATCATACAAGATACTAAATGAAATACTGGGATTGGGAATAATTGATAGTTAGAAATATTTGTATTACTTAATAATTTGATTACTCTATTGATTGCAACGAAATCTTTCATAATTGAATTGGATTTCGAGTTAGCGACTTCTCGTCTATTTATTTTTCATTCCTTTCTTCTTCGCTTCGGTTCGAATCGAAAATAGAAGAATTGGGTGAATTCAAAATCCAAAGGAGGTTCATGGCTAAGGGTAAAGATGTCAGAGTAGTAGTTATTTTGGAATGTACCAGTTGTGTCCGAAATGGTTTGAATAAAGAATCGCGGGGCATTTCCAGATATATTACTCAAAAGAATCGACACAATACACCTAGTCAATTGGACTTGAAAAAATTCTGCCCTTATTGTTACAAACATACGATTCATGGGGAGATAAAGAAATAAATCGAACGGAACGCGTGTGCCACTCTTCCAAGGAAGAGGAAGAAATTACATATACATATATAATATATACAAATCCAGTCCTATTTTGGTCGGATCCGAAATGAATGAAGAAATAGGATTTTAGAAATAAGAAATAAACCATGGATAAATCCAAGCGGCCCTTTCATAAATCCAAGCGATCTTTTCATAGGCGTTTGCCCCCAATTGGATCGGGGGATCGAATTGATTATAGAAACATGAGTTTAATTAATCAATTTATTAGTGAACAAGGAAAAATATTATCTAGACGAGTGAATAGATTAACTTTGAAACAACAACGATTAATTACTATTGCTATAAAACAAGCTCGTATTTTATCTTCGTTACCTTTTCTTAATAATGAGAAACAGTTTGAGAGAACCGGGTCGATCCCTAGAACTACTGGTCCTAGAACCAGAAATAAATAAGCCTATTCCTCAATCGAATCAAAACTCTAATTCGAACTCAGATTGAAGTTTTGTTCGAAAAGCCGAGAGATTGTCGCGCCGTAATGTAATAATAAAAAAAAGAATGGGGGAAGAATAAATCTTTTTTTTTTATTGAAACGTGTTCGTTCATTCCTACTACTTATCTTATCATACGAATTTCTACTATACCCTCCCGGAGTTCATTCTCCGGGGAACTCCGTTTAAAGTATTCCAGTGAATTCCTTCCAATCTCCTTATTTGATGATCGCATTGGAAATCGTGTCAAGACAATTCCTATTTGATATGGCTATTTGTGCAGGTATTTTACGATTAAGAAGCAACTGCCTCTTGTACAGATCAAGTATTAATCGACTATAACTATGGGATCCCCTATTCTCACGAGTTACTGCATTTATCCGAGTGATCCACAAACGACGAAAACTTCTCTTTCGCCTGCCTCTATCCCGATGAGTGGAAACCAAAGCTCTCATTTTCTGTTGAGTAGTAGTTCGAGTAAGTCTTGAATGAGCCCCTCGAAAGGTTGCTGCAAATAAACGAATTTTTGTTCTACGTCTCCGAGCTATATATCTTCGTCTAACTCTGGTCATTGAATCAAAAGAAACTTTGATGAATAACTAATTGATTTCTTTTCTTTCAGTCATTCTTTTCCCCTCTCCTGGTTTATTAATAACAAAACGGATTCTTCCGATGTATAAAATTAAAATACAAATTCCAATGGCTTTTGCTACTATAACCTTCCCAACCACGATTTTTTTATTTCTTCCAGGCATTTCACCTCAAAAAAAAAAAAAGAAATTGTACCGATATTAGGTATAAAATAAATCGTAAATGGACAAATAGTGGCTTCCATCGTTTCTATGGTTACTTCTTAAACGGCGAGGTCCTCTCTATACACCGGAGCCCCTTTCCTCATTTAATCAATGTTATTGGTAACTTGTACAGTTCACGCTCTTTGGCTCTACCGATGAATTATCGAGTAATAGGTCTTTTTTCAATGGGATCTATCCATACAGTGACGGCATTTAATTATGAGGGTTGAATAGGTAGCTGACCCTGTTAGTCCGTTCTTGCAAGAGTAGGAGCATAATCTTTCTGCTTCTTAAATATCATTCCCCCGCTTAATGGATAACCATTTGCTACCAATGGGAATTGCTTTTCATCTCAAATCGAGGTGATTGGATTTGCGCCAATGGAAACCATAAATTCCATACAAATAGAGGTATACGAGAGATCTTTATTTTTCGATAGTGAATGGAGTTCTTCCATTCTATTCATTGGTACGAGTCATTGATACTGTAAAAATCGTCTCATTTGTTCTAGCTCATGATCCGAACGAGTCGCACATACACCCTAGTACATGTTCCTCGACGCTGAGGACATCCTCGAAGAGCGGGGGATTTCGTGACATTTCTGATTGGCTGTCTTGTGTTTCTAATAAGTTGTTTAATAGTTGGCATGCTGAATCATATACAGAATGGGCTGGTTTAGATCGATCCTAACCGGATGATTATGAATTACTTCCATTTCCTATTTTACCCAGGTAAGAAGATAAAAGATCAAATAAGGGTTCATTCAAATTATGATTCGAAATGGAATCAAAGATTTATGCGAAATCCCCGGTATTTTCAATCGCTACAAGATCAACAATGCCATAATCTTGGGCTTCTGTTGCTGACATAAAAACATCCCTTTCCATGTCTTCGGATACAACCCATAAAGGATTGCCCGTTCTTTGTACATAAACCCTTGTGAGGGTTTCGCGGAGTTTCAGTAGTTCTTCCGCTTCCAGGATAAATTCTCCTGTGGGTGCCTCATAAAAAGAACTAGCAGGTTGATGGATCATAACCCTGATGATATAACATAATGAACGATTCCTCTATCTCGCATGATTGGGCGAAGGGAAGGGATAAAGAATAACAAGCAGGGAGAAAGAGATAGAATTGAACAACCGTACAGGCATCTTTTGTGCATACGGCTCTGTAATGGAATTTTTTTTTTTTCTCTTTTTTCATCGAAGAAAGAGACAAGTCGAATCTATCAGACCCAGATCGTTGAATGATCCATTTACCATCCTTCCTTTCGGAGTAATCAAAAAATACTATGATGGTTCCGTTGCTTTATATATTTATCTCGTCTGTGATTCAGCAATCCCAAAGTTTCTTTCTGATCCGATCAAATAAAAATAAGTCAAAAATGATCTTTTTTTTTTTTTTTTATTTTCACACTCTTTCATAACATAAATATTGGAAAGAGACTTCTGATGTGGAAGCAAAAAGGTTTGTGACGCTGAAATGGACCCCGATACATAAGATCAAGTCGGAAATAACCTTTCTTTCATACTACTATCTCGATACATAATCTCGTATTATGAAAAAATAATAATAGTTTGCTCATATCGAACTTGAAATGCCATGCTATTATTACTTAATATTATTATTATTTTATTCATATTCCATATGACGAAGGCATAGTCTTTTTTTCTCTCAAATAAAAAAACTCATTGGCGCCAAGCGTGAGGGAATGCTAGACGTTTGGTAATTTCTCCTCCAACCAGGATGAAAGATCCCATTGAAGCGGCTAATCCCATGCATATTGTATGTACATCTGGTGGCACAAATTGCATAGTATCATAAATAGCTATTCCTGGGATTACCCATCCGCCGGGAGAATTTATAAACAAATACAGATCCCTGGTATCATCCTCTATACTGAGATATACCATGAGACCAACAAGTTGATTCGAGATCTCGCTATCAACTTCTTGGCCTAAAAAAAGTAATCTTTCTCGATGAAGTCGGTTGATTAGGACAAAATTCTATTCCTTAGGAACCGTACACGCACCTTTGGGTGCATACGGTTCAAAAAATCAAAATTGAGAAAAAAAAAAAAAGAAATTGTCGATTCCAGCCCTATTTCTTTTTTCGTAGCGGGCTTTTTCTTCCATTTTTTAAGAAACATGAGTTTTGACTTGCTTCCCTATAAAATCAAAAAAGAATTCACTGAACTTATCGAGCTAACCCCTCATTGATGTATTGTTTCATCGAGATCTAAATCACGATGTAATTTTCTTGTTCCCGAATGGGCCTCTTCCACTCTTTTAGGTTTATGCTCTACTCCGGGTAAAGATCTGCCCGAATTCGATTTGCACATATAGGACAAATGATCCCAGTACCGCTTCTTTTTGCTATGACTTCTTTTTTTTTTTCAATTTGTTTCATTTTCATGCCTTCCACAAAATATTCGATGTATTCATCATATTATTCCATTAATTGGCAATTTGAGATCACTCATATGGTATAAAGGAATCATTTCTGATAGGGTGGTAATCATACATGGATTACCTTGGTATTTTCTGAACGGAGCCTGTATACTTCATTTTATTGGTCCAAGCCAACCATAAATTCTTTTAATTGAGAATATTGATCCTCCAACCAAATAAATTGATCTAATTGCACTTCACGCTTCGAATTATTGATGGTTCAATCAATCTTTCTTGGGCGAAACAGAGGATATCTCGATCGGGGGAGAGAACGGGGAAATCCCATATGACCCAATATGTCTGACAAGTCACACTATACGTCAACCCAAACTGCATCTTCCTCTCCAGGACTCCGAAAAGGTACTTTTGGAACACCAATGGGCATTAAATGAAAGAAAAATTAAGTATTCTATTTCACTTTGATGTGGAAACGTAACAAACAATGGTTTATTGTCTTCATAATATTGTCGTTTATCGTATTTTATCGATAGATTGGAAGATTCATAGAGGAAGACGGAATAAAGGAAAATTCTTACGAACGGATCGTTCGAATGAGAAACAAGTATCTATCCATTCGCTCACAAAAAATAGGATTAATCCCCCCATTGCGTATTGGTACTTATTGGGTATAGAATAGATCTGCTTCTCTTTGTTCCTACGAACAGAATTGTTCAATTATTACTAACGGAACAGAATAAATATTAACCCTTGTTTCGAGATAATCCAATGAAAAGGTGAGGTCCATAGCATAGTTATTTCCAATGCGATAAAGTTACATAGTATCTATTTTTTCTTTGAGAAAGGGGTATTTCCATGGGTTTGCCTTGGTATCGTGTTCATACCGTCGTATTGAATGATCCCGGTCGGCTGCTTTCTGTCCATATAATGCATACAGCTCTAGTTTCCGGTTGGGCCGGTTCGATGGCTCTATACGAATTAGCAGTTTTTGATCCTTCTGACCCCGTTCTTGATCCAATGTGGAGACAGGGTATGTTCGTTATACCCTTCATGACTCGTTTAGGAATAAACAATTCATGGGGCGGTTGGAGTATTACAGGAGGAACTATAACGAATCCGGGTATTTGGAGTTACGAAGGTGTGGCCGGGGCACATATTGTGTTTTCTGGCTTGTGCTTCTTAGCAGCTATCTGGCATTGGGTGTATTGGGACCTAGAAATATTCTGTGATGAACGTACGGGAAAACCCTCTTTGGATTTGCCCAAGATTTTTGGAATTCATTTATTTCTCTCAGGGGTGGCTTGCTTTGGGTTTGGCGCATTTCATGTAACAGGCTTGTATGGTCCTGGAATATGGGTATCCGATCCTTATGGCCTAACCGGAAAAGTACAATCTGTAAATCCAGCGTGGGGTGCGGAAGGTTTTGATCCCTTTGTTCCGGGAGGAATAGCCTCTCATCATATTGCAGCAGGTACATTGGGTATATTAGCAGGTCTATTCCATCTTAGTGTCCGCCCACCCCAACGTCTATACAAAGGATTACGTATGGGCAATATTGAAACTGTCCTTTCCAGTAGTATCGCTGCTGTCTTTTTTGCAGCTTTCGTTGTTGCTGGAACTATGTGGTATGGTTCAGCAACTACCCCGATCGAATTATTTGGTCCCACTCGTTATCAGTGGGATCAGGGATACTTCCAGCAAGAAATATATCGAAGAGTTGGCGCCAGTCTAGCCGAAAATCTGAGTTTATCGGAAGCTTGGTCTAAAATTCCCGAAAAATTAGCTTTTTATGATTACATCGGTAATAATCCGGCGAAAGGTGGATTATTCCGGGCAGGCTCAATGGACAACGGGGATGGGATAGCTGTTGGATGGTTAGGACACCCTATCTTTAGAGATAAAGAAGGGCATGAACTTTTTGTACGTCGTATGCCTACTTTTTTTGAAACATTTCCAGTAGTTTTGGTGGACGGAGACGGAATTGTGAGAGCCGATGTTCCTTTTAGAAGGGCAGAATCGAAGTATAGTGTCGAACAAGTGGGTGTAACTGTTGAGTTCTATGGTGGCGAACTCAATGGAGTCAGCTATAGCGATCCTGCTACTGTGAAAAAATATGCTAGACGTGCCCAATTGGGTGAAATTTTTGAATTAGATCGTGCTACTTTGAAATCCGATGGTGTTTTTCGTAGCAGTCCAAGGGGTTGGTTCACTTTTGGACATGCTACGTTTGCTTTGCTCTTCTTTTTCGGACACATTTGGCATGGCGCTCGAACCTTGTTCAGAGATGTTTTTGCTGGGATTGACCCAGATTTGGATGCTCAAGTGGAATTTGGAGCATTCCAAAAACTTGGAGATCCAACTACAAGGAGACAGGTAGTCTGATACAACATTGCTCCGGTATCTTTCGACTCTATATTTGCGACTCTATATTTGATTTTTTTGATTTGATATAAGGTACCGTAGAAGTATTGATTTGAATCATCGCCCTTCTTTGCTCTTGTCCTTTCTTTATCTGGGAAATAATCCTAAATGAACAGGTGTGGAAGCTATAATTGTAAACAACGATCGAATCTATGGAAGCATTGGTTTATACATTCCTCTTAGTCTCGACTTTAGGGATAATTTTTTTCGCTATATTTTTTCGAGAACCGCCTAAGGTCCCGACTAAAAAGATGAAATGATTTTTCATTATCTTAATTGAAGTAATGAGTCCCCCATATGGGGGACTCATTACTTCAATTAGTCTCCGTGTTCCTCGAATGGATCTCTTAGTTGTTGAGAGGGTTGCCCAAAAGCGGTATATAAGGCGTACCCTGTAAAGCTTACAAGTGAACCAGATATGGAGATGGCGACTAAGGTTGCTGTTTCCATTATTAGAGAATTTCAAGACCACGATGGATCTATGCTACGATAAGATCGTTTATTTACAACGGAATAGTATACAAAGTCAACAGATCTCAACCAATGCAATAGTATTTATGGCTACACAAACCGTTGAGGGTAGTGCTAGATCTGGGCCAAGACGAACTATTACAGGGGATTTATTGAAACCATTGAATTCAGAATATGGTAAAGTGGCTCCTGGATGGGGAACCACCCCATTTATGGGTGTCGCAATGGCTCTATTTGCGATATTCCTATCTATTATTTTAGAGATTTATAATTCTTCCGTTTTACTGGATGGAATTTCAATGAATTAGGTCCATAAGAACCAGAAGCCCTAGCTTTTCAATCAAAAATGAATCACTTAGGACTCAGATTTATAGTCCATTCTGGTAGTTTGACCGTGGAATTCCGTTGTTTCGGTATTTCCGGAATATGAGTGTGCGACTTGTTATAATTGATCCTATTGATAGTACAGAGAATGGGTCTGTCATCTCGACAGAGATGGTTCTGCCTCGTCGGATATTCATCCTAGTATCTGGAGCACGGAATATATGGAATAGATCAAGAAATATTTGAACTATGATTCATACCTACTATTCAGACCTCGTGACTGGACTTCAAAAAATTTTCAAACAAAGAGGTATTTGATAAATTGAACGATTTTTCTTCCTTTAGAATCATGCTTATTTTGACCGAAGGACAAATCTTTCTCTGGATTTTTAGTCATTACATCTATGAATAAGTGATGATCAAATAGTTCTTACTCATAGAACCCTTGGTCTTAGTTTTTGGGTTTTATTGAATCATCGTGGTTCTAGTATGAATCTGAGGTTTCAATCGATTCATAGGGTCTCAACAAGAGAATTCCTATCAAAAAAAAAAATAGTAAACAGTAGTCAATCTGCATTACGCACAAACAAAAACAACAAATCAAATAACAAATAAATAGGGGAATAGAAGATTCAAGAGGCCTGTAACGATCAACATAAAGACAGATGAGCTAACTTGATATTTTGGCATTCTCATCACAACAAAGAAGAGAGTTCGGATTTTGGTTCCTTCGTATCTTCAGAGACGATTGAATCAAGTGGATAAATAAGAAATTAAAAATTTTCTATTACATATCCATTGTAATCAGTATTTGGGTGTTTCTGCTTGAGCCGTACGAGATGAAATTCTCATATACGGTTCTCAGAGGGGGAGTCCCCTTGGTTTACCTATCTCAATAAAGTATATGATTGGTTCGAGGAGCGTCTCGAGATTCAGGCGATTGCAGATGATATAACTAGTAAATATGTTCCTCCTCATGTCAATATATTTTATTGTCTAGGAGGGATCACACTTACTTGTTTTTTAGTCCAAGTAGCTACGGGTTTTGCTATGACTTTTTACTATCGTCCGACCGTTACGGAGGCTTTTGCCTCTGTTCAATACATAATGACTGAAGCCAACTTTGGTTGGTTAATCCGATCAGTTCATCGATGGTCAGCAAGTATGATGGTCCTAATGATGATCCTACACGTATTTCGTGTGTATCTCACGGGCGGGTTTAAAAAACCTCGCGAATTGACTTGGGTTACGGGTGTGGTTCTGGCTGTATTGACTGCATCGTTTGGTGTAACTGGTTATTCCTTACCCCGGGACCAAATCGGTTATTGGGCAGTAAAAATCGTGACAGGCGTACCTGAAGCTATTCCCGTAATAGGATCACCTTTAGTAGAGTTATTGCGTGGAAGTGCTAGTGTGGGTCAATCTACCTTGACCCGTTTTTATAGTTTACACACTTTTGTATTACCTCTTCTTACTGCCGTATTTATGTTAATGCATTTTCCAATGATACGTAAGCAAGGTATTTCAGGTCCTTTATAGAGAAGACAG